GCTAGCGTAGCTTAAAATAAAGCATAGCACTGAAGATGCTAAGACGGGCCCTAGAAAGCTCCGCATGCACAAAGGCTTGGTCCTGACTTTACTGTTAGCTTTAACACAACTTACACATGCAAGTATCCGCGCCCCTGTGAGGATGCCCTTAATCCCCTGCCCGGGGACGAGGAGCAGGTATCAGGCACTAACATTTAGCCCAAAACGCCTTGCCACGCCACACCCCCATGGGAATTCAGCAGTGATAGATATTAAGCCATAAGTGAAAACTTGACTTAGTTAGTGTTAAGAGGGCCGGTAAAACTCGTGCCAGCCACCGCGGTTATACGAGAGGCCCTAGTTAATAGCCACGGCGTAAAGGGTGGTTAGGGGAGACAAAAATAAAGCCGAAGGGCCTCTTGGCCGTCATACGCTCCTGAGTGTCCGAAGCCCATAAGCGAAAGTAGCTTTAATACAGTCCGCCTGACTCCACGAAAACTGAGAAACAAACTGGGATTAGATACCCCACTATGCTCAACCGTAAACCTAGACGTTATTATACGTAGACGTCCGCCCGGGTACTACGAGCGTTAGCTTGAAACCCAAAGGACTTGGCGGTGCCTTAGACCCCCCTAGAGGAGCCTGTTCTAGAACCGATAACCCCCGTTAAACCTCACCACTTCTGGCCATCCCCGCCTATATACCGCCGTCGTCAGCTTACCCTGTGAAGGACTAACAGTAAGCTAAATGGAGATATTCCAAAACGTCAGGTCGAGGTGTAGCGCACGAAGTGGGAAGAAATGGGCTACATTTTCTATCATAGAATATCCACGGATAGTACCCTGAAAAATTACTCGAAGGAGGATTTAGTAGTAAAAAGGAAGAAGAGTGTCCTTTTGAACCCGGCTCTGAGGCGCGTACACACCGCCCGTCACTCTCCCCTGTCATACAGCGATAGATGTTCATAACACCGAAGCACGGACAAGGGGAGGCAAGTCGTAACATGGTAAGTGTACCGGAAGGTGCACTTGGATCAAACCCAGGGTGTGGCTGAGACAGTTAAGCATCTCCCTTACACCGAGAAGACATCCATGCGAATTGGATCGCCCTGAGCCAAACAGCTAGCTTAACTACTAAAATTAACTTAACACCATAGATAGTTTAACATTAATTAAACCAAAGAATTAAATCATTTTTCCACCTTAGTACGGGAGACGGAAAAGGTAATTTTAAGCAATAGAGAAAGTACCGCAAGGGAAAGCTGAAAGAAGTAATGAAACAATCCATTCAAGCACGAAAAAGCAGAGCCTAACCCTCGTACCTTTTGCATCATGATTTAGCCAGCACCACACAAGCAAAGTGACCTTTAGTTTGAAATCCCGAAACCAAGTGAGCTACCCCGGGACAGCCTATTTGGGCGAACCCGTCTCTGTGGCAAAAGAGTGGGAAGAGCCCCGGGTAGAGGTGATAAACCTACCGAACTTGGTGATAGCTGGTTGCCTAAGAAATGAATAGAAGTTCAGCCTCGTACCCCTTTAGCCAACTGGGAAATATCTGAGTAAGCATAAGAGAGAAATACGAGAGTTAGTTAAAGGGGGTACAGCCCCTTTAATAAAGGACACAACCTTAAATAGGTGGATAAGAGTCACATTTTATAAAACTAGTCGTTCCAGTGGGCCTAAAAGCAGCCACCTGAATAGAAAGCGTTAAAGCTCAAACGACATACAGTTTATTATACTGATAAATAGCCCAATTCCCCTAAAAGTATTAGGCCATTCCATGCCACCATGGAAGAGACCATGCTAGAATGAGTAATAAGAGGGCATGACCCTCTCCTAGCACAAGTGTAAGCCAGATCGGACAAGCCACTGGAAGTTAACGAACCCATTAAAAGAGGGTAATGTGTTCACTAAAGAATTCAAGAAAATAACACAATATTAGCATCGTTAAACCCACACTGGAGTGCCATCAAGGAAAGACTAAAAGAAAGGGAAGGAACTCGGCAAGCACAAGCCTCGCCTGTTTACCAAAAACATCGCCTCCTGCAAACCCCTACGTATAGGAGGTCCAGCCTGCCCGGTGACTACAAGTTTAACGGCCGCGGTATTTTGACCGTGCAAAGGTAGCGCAATCACTTGTCTTTTAAATGAAGACCTGTATGAATGGCTAAACGAGGGCTTAACTGTCTCCCTTTTCAGGTCAGTGAAATTGATCTACCCGTGCAGAAGCGGGTATATAAATACAAGACGAGAAGACCCTTTGGAGCTTAAGGTACAAATTCACCTACGTTAAGCAACTTGTTAAGCAAGTGTAAACCTAATAGAGATTGGAATTTTACCTTCGGTTGGGGCGACCATGGAGAACAAATAATCCTCCAAGTGGACTGGGATAAACCCTAGAACCAAGAATAACACTTCTAAGTCACAGAAATTTTGACCAAATATGATCCGGTTGTCAGAACCGATCAACGAACCAAGTTACCCTAGGGATAACAGCGCAATCCTCTCCGAGAGTCCATATCGACGAGAGGGTTTACGACCTCGATGTTGGATCAGGACATCCTAATGGTGCAGCCGCTATTAAGGGTTCGTTTGTTCAACGATTAAAGTCCTACGTGATCTGAGTTCAGACCGGAGCAATCCAGGTCAGTTTCTATCTGTAATGTCATTTTTCCTAGTACGAAAGGACCGGAAAAAAGAGGCCTATGCTAAAGGCACGCCTTGCCCCTAATTAATGAAGACAACTAAATTAAGTAAAGGGTGGACTCAAATGCAGGCCAAAATAAGGCCTCACTAAGATGGCAGAGCATGGTAATTGCAAAAGGCCTAAGCCCTTTGAGCCAGGGGTTCAAATCCTCTTCTTAGTTATGCTAAACACTCTATTAACGCATTTAGTTAACCCGCTCGCGTACATTGCCCCCGTCCTGTTAGCAGTGGCCTTCCTCACACTTCTTGAGCGTAAGGTTCTGGGCTACATACAACTACGAAAGGGGCCAAACATTGTGGGACCCTACGGACTTCTTCAGCCAATTGCAGATGGGGTTAAGCTATTTATTAAGGAGCCCGTCCGCCCATCTACATCATCCCCCTTTTTGTTTTTAGCCACCCCAATCCTCGCACTAACACTTGCCATGATACTGTGAGCACCCATACCCATACCTCAGCCAGTGGCAGACTTGAATTTAGGGATTTTGTTTGTCCTGGCCCTATCCAGCCTGGCTGTATACTCTATTTTAGGCTCAGGATGAGCATCCAATTCGAAATATGCACTAATTGGTGCCCTTCGAGCGGTCGCCCAGACAATTTCGTATGAGGTGAGCCTTGGATTAATTTTGTTGTCTATTATTATCTTTTCAGGGGGTTACACCCTCCAAATATTTAGCATCACCCAAGAAAGCGTTTGGCTAGTGATTCCGGCCTGACCCTTGGCAGCAATATGATATATCTCTACGCTGGCCGAGACAAATCGTGCACCATTTGATCTGACAGAAGGTGAATCCGAATTAGTCTCTGGCTTCAACGTAGAGTATGCAGGTGGACCCTTCGCCCTGTTCTTCTTAGCTGAATATGCTAATATCTTATTGATAAATACCCTATCAACCATTCTTTTTCTTGGTGCATCTTATGTCCCGTCTATACCAGAATTGACTACCATAAGCCTAATAACCAAAGCCGCGCTCCTTTCGGTAATATTCCTCTGGGTTCGGGCATCTTACCCGCGGTTCCGGTATGACCAACTGATACATTTAGTTTGGAAAAATTTTCTGCCCTTAACTTTGGCCCTAGTCATTTGACACACCGCTCTCCCCATTGCCCTTGCAGGGCTCCCTCCCCAGCTCTAATCCTTAGGGAACCGTGCCTGAATTTTAAGGACCACTTTGATAGAGTGGCTTATGGGGGTTAGAGTCCCCCCAGTTCCTAGAAAGAAGGGAATTGAACCCATCCTCAGGAGATCAAAACTCCTGGTGCTTCCTCTACACCACTTTCTATGATAAGGTCAGCTAATAAAGCTTTCGGGCCCATACCCCGAACATGACGGTTAAAATCCCTCCCCTATCAATGAATCCCTATGTACTCACCGTCCTTCTGTCCAGTTTGGGGCTAGGAACCACATTAACCTTTGCCAGTTCACACTGACTGTTGGCCTGAATAGGGCTTGAGGTTAATACTCTCGCAATTATTCCCCTGATAGCCCAGCAGCATCACCCACGGGCGGTTGAAGCGGCCACAAAATACTTCTTGACTCAAGCGACCGCCGCAGCAATAATTTTGTTTGCCGCCACCACTAATGCCTGGCTTGTTGGTGAGTGAAATATTAATGATATATCCCACCCCATTGCCTCTTCAATAACTATTGCCGCCCTGGCATTAAAAGTCGGACTTGCCCCTATACATTTTTGGCTGCCAGAAGTACTTCAGGGCCTTGATTTAACTACCGGCCTAATTTTGTCTACCTGACAGAAACTGGCCCCACTCGCATTGATCATTCAAGTAGCCCCCACCATTAATCCCGCAATACTTACATTGTTAGGACTTCTTTCTACATTAATTGGCGGATGAGGGGGCCTTAATCAAGTCCAGGTCCGCAAGATCTTGGCCTACTCCTCTATTGCGCACATGGGTTGGATAATTATTGTTTCGCAGTATGCCCCTCATCTGACCCTCCTTGCCCTGGGCATGTACGTATTTATAACATCCACCGCCTTCTTGTCACTAAAGATAACGTCAGCTACCAATATTAGTGCCGTCACAGCCATATGATCAAAAACCCCAATCTTAGTCTCGACCACAGCCCTTGCCCTCCTCTCCCTGGGGGGACTACCACCCCTAACCGGGTTTATGGCTAAATGATTGATTTTACAAGAAATAGCGAAGCAGCAGCTTTCGCTTACGGCAACAATTATAGCCTTAGCCGCCTTATTGAGCCTATATTTTTACCTCCGCTTGTGTTATGCCATAACCCTTACCATCTCCCCCAGTACAACTAATGCCACAGCACCATGACGAGCTCGAACAAGTCAATCCACAATTGCCCTTGCCCTGTTTACGGTCATTACTCTAGGACTATTACCGATTGCCCCAGCAATTGTTGCGCTCGTTACCTAGGGACTTAGGATAATTTAGACCAAGAGCCTTCAAAGCTCTAAGTAGAAGTTAAAATCTTCTAGTCCCTGACTAAGGCCTGCGGGACTTTATCCCACATCTTCTGAATGCAACTCAGACACTTTAATTAAGCTAAGGCCTTTCTAGATGAGAAGGCCTCGATCCTACAAAGTCTTAGTTAACAGCTAAGTGCCCAAACCAGCGGGCATTCATCTATCTTTCCCGCCGTTAGCCGGGTAAGGCGGGAAAGCCCCGGCAGACGTCAATCTGCGTCTTTTGGATTTGCAATCCAACGTGTACTCCACTACGGGGCTTGATAGGAAGAGGATTTAAACCTCTATCTACGGGGCTACAACCCGCCACCTAACTTCGGCCATCCTACCTGTGGCAATCACGCGCTGATTCTTCTCTACCAACCACAAAGATATTGGCACCCTCTACCTAGTATTTGGTGCCTGAGCCGGGATAGTTGGGACTGCCCTAAGCCTATTAATCCGAGCCGAACTGAGCCAACCGGGGTCCCTCCTCGGCGATGATCAAATCTATAACGTAATTGTTACCGCACATGCCTTTGTTATAATCTTCTTTATAGTAATACCCATCCTCATTGGGGGCTTTGGTAACTGACTCGTCCCACTAATAATTGGGGCCCCGGACATAGCCTTCCCACGAATAAATAATATAAGCTTTTGACTCCTACCGCCCTCCTTCCTTCTGCTATTAGCCTCATCCGGTGTTGAAGCTGGAGCCGGCACAGGATGAACAGTCTACCCACCACTTTCTGGCAACCTGGCCCATGCAGGTGCATCCGTAGACTTAACCATCTTCTCTCTTCATTTGGCAGGCGTGTCATCTATCTTAGGGGCAATTAACTTTATTACAACAACAATTAATATGAAACCCCCAGCCATTTCCCAGTATCAAACCCCACTATTTGTATGAGCTGTGTTAGTGACTGCTGTTCTACTCCTACTATCTTTACCAGTTCTAGCTGCCGGGATCACAATGCTTCTAACAGACCGAAATCTTAATACCACATTCTTTGACCCTGCGGGAGGGGGGGATCCCATTCTTTATCAACATTTATTCTGGTTTTTCGGCCACCCGGAAGTTTATATTTTAATCTTACCAGGATTTGGAATTATCTCTCATGTTGTCGCCTATTACTCAGGTAAAAAAGAACCCTTCGGGTATATAGGAATAGTATGAGCCATGATGGCCATTGGCCTATTAGGGTTTATTGTCTGAGCCCATCACATGTTTACAGTTGGCATGGATGTGGACACCCGTGCATATTTTACATCTGCAACAATAATTATTGCTATCCCAACAGGTGTTAAAGTTTTTAGCTGACTAGCTACCCTCCATGGAGGCTCTATTAAGTGAGAAACACCAATGCTGTGAGCTCTTGGATTTATTTTCCTTTTTACAGTGGGAGGCCTAACAGGAATTGTATTAGCCAACTCGTCCCTAGATATTGTCTTACATGATACATACTACGTAGTTGCACACTTCCATTATGTTCTATCAATAGGTGCCGTATTTGCTATTATAGCAGCTTTCGTTCACTGATTCCCATTGTTTACAGGCTATACCCTCCATGGTACGTGAACTAAAATTCACTTTGGGGTAATATTTATTGGCGTAAATCTTACATTCTTCCCACAACATTTCCTAGGCCTTGCAGGGATGCCACGACGATATTCGGATTATCCTGACGCCTACACCCTTTGAAATACCGTATCATCTATTGGATCCTTAATCTCCTTAGTAGCGGTAATCATGTTCCTCTTTATTTTATGGGAAGCCTTCGCTGCTAAACGGGAGGTCTCATCCGTAGAACTAACCGCAACAAATGTTGAATGACTTCACGGATGTCCTCCCCCTTACCACACCTTTGAAGAGCCCGCATTTGTACAAGTCCAATCAAATTAACGAGGAAGGGAGGAATTGAACCCCCATCTACTGGTTTCAAGCCAGTCACATAGCCACTCTGTCACTTCCTTCTAAGACATTAGTAAACTCGTAAATTACATCACCTTGTCAAGGTGAAATTGTAGGTTAAACTCCTGCATGTCTTGAGCATCAGGCTTAATGGCACATCCCACACAATTAGGATTCCAAGACGCGGCATCACCCGTTATAGAAGAACTTCTTCACTTCCATGATCATACTTTAATAATTGTCTTTCTAATTAGTACCTTAGTACTTTATATTATTGTTGCAATAGTGTCAACAAAGCTCACAAACAAATATATCTTAGATTCTCAAGAAATTGAGATCGTATGAACTGTGCTACCAGCCGTAATTCTTATCTTAATTGCCCTCCCCTCTCTACGAATTCTTTATCTTATAGATGAGATTAATGATCCCCACCTAACAATTAAAGCCATGGGACATCAGTGATATTGAAGCTACGAATATACGGACTACGAAAATCTAGGTTTCGACTCGTACATAATCCCAACCCAAGATCTTAACCCAGGCCAGTTTCGACTTCTTGAAGCAGACCACCGAATGGTTGTCCCCATGGAATCCCCAATCCGAGTACTTGTCTCAGCCGAGGACGTATTACATTCTTGAGCCGTCCCCTCCCTTGGTGTAAAAATAGACGCAGTCCCAGGCCGTCTTAACCAAACAGCCTTTATTGCCTCCCGCCCCGGGGTATTCTATGGCCAATGCTCTGAGATCTGTGGAGCCAACCATAGCTTCATGCCTATCGTAGTGGAGGCAGTTCCACTTGAACACTTCGAGAACTGATCCTCACTAATACTAGAAGACGCCTCACTAGGAAGCTAAATTTGGGCTTCAGCATTGGCCTTTTAAGCCAAAGAATGGTGCCTCCCAACCACCTCTAGTGAAATGCCTCAATTAAACCCTGCCCCTTGATTCGCAATTTTAGTATTTTCATGACTGGTATTTCTTACCATCATCCCCACCAAAGTGATAAGTCACACATCACCTAACGAGCCAGCACATGTTGACTCTGAAGAGCACAAAACTGAACCCTGAGACTGACCATGGCAATAAGCTTTTTTGATCAATTTGCAAGCTCCTCCTATTTGGGTATCCCTTTGATTGCCATTGCAATTGCTCTCCCATGGGTGTTATACCCCACTTCCACCTCTCGGTGGGTAAATAACCGCCTTATCACTCTCCAAGGGTGGTTCGTAAATCAATTTACTAGCCAGCTTATATTACCATTGAATTTAGGAGGCCATAAATGAGCGCTCCTTATAGCCTCCCTAATAATCTTTTTAATTACCATTAATATGCTTGGACTTCTACCATATACTTTTACTCCTACAACACAATTATCTCTTAATATGGGATTTGCTGTACCGTTATGACTCGCCACAGTTATTATTGGCATACGTAATCAGCCAACAGTAGCCTTAGGACACCTATTACCAGAAGGCACTCCCATCCCTTTAATTCCTGTACTTATTATTATTGAAACAATTAGCCTTTTTATTCGACCCCTGGCCCTCGGCGTCCGATTGACAGCTAACCTTACCGCAGGTCACCTTCTTATTCAACTGATTGCCACCGCTGTATTTGTTCTTCTCCCAATGATGCCTACGGTAGCAGTTCTTACGGCTGCCGTCTTATTTCTCCTTACATTATTAGAAGTTGCAGTCGCAATAATCCAGGCCTATGTATTTGTACTTCTTCTTAGTTTATATCTCCAAGAGAACGTTTAATGGCCCACCAAGCACACGCATATCATATGGTTGATCCAAGCCCATGACCCCTAACCGGCGCAATCGGAGCATTATTAATAACATCCGGCCTAGCGATCTGGTTTCATTTCCACTCCAGCACACTTATAACCCTTGGACTAATACTTTTACTCCTTACAATATATCAGTGATGACGAGACATCATTCGAGAGGGAACATTTCAAGGGCACCACACACCCCCCGTACAAAAAGGACTACGATATGGTATAATTCTGTTTATTACGTCTGAAGTATTCTTTTTTCTAGGATTTTTCTGAGCTTTCTACCATTCAAGTCTAGCACCTACCCCCGAGCTAGGAGGGTGTTGACCGCCAACAGGTCTTATCACCTTAGACCCATTTGAGGTTCCACTATTAAATACGGCCGTACTTCTAGCATCCGGGGTTACGGTAACATGAGCCCACCACAGCCTGATAGAGGGCGACCGTAAGCAAGCCATCCAATCCCTAACATTAACGATTTTATTAGGACTTTACTTTACCGCCCTGCAAGCCATGGAGTATTATGAAGCCCCCTTTACAATTGCGGATGGTGTCTATGGCTCAACATTCTTTGTAGCCACAGGATTCCATGGATTACACGTTATTATTGGCTCTTCATTTTTAGCCGTTTGCCTACTTCGCCAAGTCCAATACCACTTTACATCCGAACATCACTTCGGCTTTGAAGCTGCCGCCTGATACTGACACTTTGTAGACGTAGTATGATTATTCCTCTACGTCTCAATTTACTGATGAGGCTCATATCTTTCTAGTATCTAATGCTAGTACGAGTGACTTCCAATCACCTAGTCTTGGTTGAACCCCAAGGAAAGATAATGAACTTAGTTATTACGATTTTAACTATTACAGTGGCCCTCTCTCTTGTGCTAGCAACCGTATCTTTCTGGTTACCTCAAATAAATCCTGATGCAGAAAAACTCTCACCATACGAATGCGGCTTCGACCCCCTCGGGTCCGCTCGGCTTCCATTCTCTTTGCGGTTTTTTCTAATCGCTATCTTGTTCTTGTTATTCGACCTGGAGATTGCACTTCTACTTCCACTACCCTGAGGAGATCAACTCCATGACCCCACCAACACCTTCTTTTGGGCTACAGCAGTATTAGTTTTACTTACCCTCGGACTAATTTATGAATGAACCCAAGGGGGCTTAGAATGAGCAGAATAGAGGATTAGTCCAATGTAAGACCTCTGATTTCGACTCAGAAAATTATGGTTTAATTCCATAACCCTCTTATGACACCCGTACACTTCAGCTTTACCTCAGCTTTTATACTAGGTCTAATAGGTCTAGCATTTCATCGCACTCACCTACTCTCTGCACTGCTTTGTTTAGAAGGAATAATGTTATCCTTATTTATTGCACTAGCCCTCTGGGCCATACAATTTGAGTCAACCATATTTTCTGCAGCCCCAATACTACTGCTAGCCTTCTCTGCCTGCGAGGCTAGTGCAGGCCTAGCCCTTTTAGTTGCCACAGCCCGCACCCACGGGACTGACCGACTTCAAAATCTTAATTTATTACAATGCTAAAAGTACTAATACCGACACTTATGCTATTCCCAACAATTTGGCTATCATCACCTAAATGATTATGGCCTACGGCAACTGCTCAGAGCCTATTAATTGCATTTATTAGCCTTACCTGACTAAAATGGACATCAGAGACTGGATGGTCGACCTCTAACATATACCTAGCCACAGACCCATTGTCCACCCCCCTCTTAGTCCTCACATGTTGACTCCTTCCGCTAATGATTCTGGCCAGCCAGAACCATATTTACCCCGAGCCAGTCACTCGGCAGCGCCTGTATATTACACTTTTGGCCTCTCTACAGACTTTCCTAATTATAGCATTTGGGGCCACGGAGATTATTATATTTTATATTATATTTGAAGCCACCCTCATCCCCACGCTTATTATTATCACCCGGTGGGGGAACCAGACCGAGCGCTTAAACGCCGGAACCTATTTTTTATTTTATACCTTAGCAGGCTCACTACCGCTTTTGGTTGCCCTCCTTTTACTTCAACAGACAACGGGGACATTATCTATGCTAATTTTACAGTACTCTCAGCCACTTACACTTAATTCCTGAGGTCACAGTATCTGGTGGGCTGGATGTCTGATTGCATTCTTAGTAAAAATACCACTTTATGGTGTTCACCTTTGGCTACCAAAAGCCCATGTTGAAGCACCAGTAGCAGGCTCTATAGTCTTGGCAGCGGTTCTACTTAAGTTGGGGGGCTATGGGATAATACGCATAATAGTCATACTAGACCCACTCTCAAAAGAACTTGCCTACCCCTTCATTATCTTAGCCTTATGGGGTATTTTAATAACTGGCTCAATTTGTTTACGACAAACAGATCTCAAATCACTCATTGCCTACTCATCTGTGAGCCATATGGGCCTGGTGGCAGGCGGCATCCTTATCCAGACCTCCTGGGGGTTCACGGGCGCAATCATTTTAATAATTGCCCATGGGTTGGTATCTTCCGCATTGTTCTGTCTAGCTAATACTGCATATGAACGGACTCATAGCCGAACTATAATGTTAGCTCGGGGCCTCCAAATGATTTTTCCACTAACTGCGGTTTGATGATTTGTTGCCAACTTAGCAAATCTAGCATTACCACCTTTGCCAAATCTAATAGGGGAAATCATGATCATTACCACTTTATTTAACTGGTCCCCCTGAACTATTATGCTCACGGGCTTAGGAACACTAATCACAGCGGCTTACTCCTTATATTTATTCCTGATAACTCAGCGAGGCCCAGCACCAAACCACATTAAAGGACTTTCACCATTCCACACTCGAGAACATTTGCTAATAGTACTTCATCTTCTACCCGTTATTCTACTGGTAGTAAAGCCTGAGCTCATGTGGGGTTGATGCCACTAGTAAGTATAGTTTAACTTAAAATATTAGATTGTGATTCTAAAGATGGGGGTTAAAATCCCCCTACTCACCGAGGAGGGCCATGAGGCAGTAAGTACTGCTAATACTTATACCCATGGTTAAACTCCATGGCCTCCTTACGCTTCTAAAGGATAATAGCTCATCCATTGGTCTTAGGAACCAAAAACTCTTGGTGCAAATCCAAGTGGAAGCTATGCACCCAACAACCCTAATCTTATCATCCTCACTGATTTTAGTTATTACAATTCTTGTTTACCCCCTCTTAACAACACTCAGCCCTTCCCGTAAGAACTCCGAGTGGGCCACAACCCATGTTAAGACTGCCGTCAGCACTTCATTTTTTGTCAGCCTTCTGCCACTTATTCTGTTTCTGGATCAAGGAGCTGAGACTATCGTCACTAACTGACACTGGATGAACACGGCTATTTTTGATATTAATGTTAGCTTTAAGTTTGATCATTACTCCCTGATTTTTACACCTATTGCCCTCTATGTAACCTGATCTATCCTTGAGTTTGCGACCTGGTATATACACTCGGACCCAAACATGGAACGGTTCTTCAAATATTTACTTCTGTTTTTAGTGGCCATGATTGTTCTCGTAACTGCCAATAACCTTTTTCAGCTTTTTATTGGTTGAGAAGGGGTTGGCATTATATCATTCCTACTAATTGGCTGGTGATACGGGCGGGCCGATGCAAATACAGCTGCCCTTCAGGCAGTCTTATATAATCGTGTAGGAGACATTGGACTTATTATAAGTATGGCCTGGATTGCAGTCAATCTAAACTCATGGGAGATTCAGCAAATCTTTTCTTTGTCAAAGACCTTTGACATAACGCTTCCCCTTGTCGGATTAATCTTAGCAGCCACTGGCAAGTCGGCCCAATTTGGCCTACACCCCTGGCTGCCCTCTGCCATGGAGGGCCCTACACCAGTATCTGCCCTACTCCACTCCAGCACTATAGTTGTTGCTGGTATCTTTCTACTTATTCGACTTCACCCTATCATGGAAGATAATAGCCTGGCACTGACAACCTGCCTCTGCTTAGGGGCATTGACCACTGTATTCACAGCTGCCTGCGCCCTTACACAAAATGACATCAAGAAGATTGTAGCATTTTCCACATCTAGCCAATTAGGCCTTATAATAGTCACCATTGGTCTAAATCAACCTCAGTTGGCGTTTCTACACATCTGCACTCACGCGTTCTTCAAAGCCATATTGTTCTTGTGTTCAGGATCAATTATTCATAGCCTTAATGATGAGCAGGATATTCGAAAGATAGGGGGCCTGCATAACCTGTTACCCTTCACCTCAACTTGCCTGACTATCGGGAGCCTGGCCTTGACCGGAACCCCCTTTCTGGCAGGCTTCTTCTCAAAAGATGCCATTATTGAAGCACTAAACACCTCTTACCTAAACGCCTGGGCCCTCACCCTAACTCTTATTGCCACATCCTTTACGGCTGTTTATAGCTTCCGAGTAGTTTTTTTCGTTACCATGGGCACCCCCCGATTCCTCGCATTATCTCCCATTAACGAAAACAACTTATTAGTAATTAACCCTATTAAACGGCTCGCCTGGGGCAGCATTGTTGCAGGACTTATTATTACGTCAAACTTCCTTGTTTCAAAAACTCCCACCATAACCATGCCCTTTGCCTTAAAGACAGCCGCCCTTATAGTAACAGTCACTGGTTTATTAACAGCTATTGAATTGGCCGGATTGACTAGTAAACAATTTAAGACTAACCCCGCTACCCCTCCCCACCATTTCTCCAATATGCTAGGTTATTTCCCAGCAATTGTTCATCGGCTGGTCCCTAAACTGAACCTAGTCTTAGGACAATCTATTGCAACACAATTGGTTGACCAGACTTGGTTTGAAACTGTGGGGCCAAAGGGGTTGTCTTACGCACAGGTAAAGATGGCCAAGACTATTAGTGACACTCAGCGCGGCATAATTAAGACCTATCTCACCATCTTTTTGTTATCAATAACTCTTGCCGTACTATTAACGGCCATCTAGACTGCCCGAAGGGTACCCCGACCTAGGCCCCGAGTTAATTCTAGTACTACAAACAGGGTTAGCAAGAGTACCCACGCACTAATAATTAATAAGCCACCCCCAGATGAGTATATCATGGCCACCCCACTGACGTCCCCACGTAGTATTGAAAACTCCTTTAGACCATCAATCACAACTCAAGACCCTTCGTACCAGTTTTCCCAGAGTAAACCAACCACCACTCCAACTCCCAGTAAATAAATTAAAACGTACCCAATTACAGAACGATCCCCTCACGCCTCAGGGAATGGCTCAGCGGCCAAGGCCGCTGAATAAGCAAACACCACGAGCATCCCGCCTAGATAGATTAAAAACAAGACTAAGGATAAAAAAGACCCTCCGTGCCCAATTAGCACACCGCATCCCACCCCAGCCGCCACCACTAAACCAAAAGCAGCAAAGTAGGGGGCAGGGTTAGAGGCCACAGCAACTAGCCCCACAATTAAAGCCATCAACAGTAATGATACAAGATAAGTCATAATTTTTACTTGGATTTTAACCAAGACCAGTGACTTGAAGAACCACCGTTGTTATTCAACTATAAAAACCCTTAATGGCAAGCCTACGGAAAACCCACCCCCTTATTAAAATCGCCAACCATGCACTAGTTGACCTACCAGCCCCCTCCAACATTTCAGTATGATGAAATTTTGGGTCCCTGCTAGGATTATGCCTAGCCACACAAATTCTTACAGGATTATTCCTAGCTATACACTACACATCTGATATCTCCACAGCTTTTTCGTCAGTCGCACATATCTGCCGTGACGTTAATTACGGCTGACTAATCCGAAATATACACGCCAACGGGGCATCATTCTTTTTTATCTGCCTCTATATACACATTGCCCGTGGGTTGTATTACGGGTCCTACTTGTATAAGGAAACCTGAAACATCGGTGTTGTCCTTTTTCTATTAGTAATGATGACGGCCTTCGTGGGCTATGTTTTACCATGAGGACAAATGTCATTCTGGGGTGCTACAGTAATTACCAATTTACTATCAGCAGTACCTTATATTGGAGACATCCTGGTGCAATGAATTTGAGGGGGGTTTTCAGTAGATAACGCAACCTTAACACGCTTCTTCGCGTTTCACTTCCTGTTTCCCTTTGTTATTGCTGCAGCAATCGTTCTACACCTACTATTTCTACACGAGACAGGTTCAAATAATCCAGCCGGCCTAAACTCAGACGCAGACAAAATTACGTTCCACCCTTACTTTTCCTACAAGGACCTGCTCGGGTTTGTGGTTATGCTCCTGGCCCTTACATCTTTAGCTCTATTTTCCCCAAACCTATTGGGAGACCCAGAAAACTTCACCCCTGCTAACCCACTGGTCACCCCTCCCCACATTAAGCCCGAGTGGTATTTCCTATTCGCCTATGCCATCCTACGATCTATCCCAAATAAACTAGGCGGAGTCTTAGCCCTTCTGTTCTCCATTCTGGTCCTGCTAGTCGTGCCGATTCTCCATACATCTAAGCAACGTGGCTTAACCTTCCGACCCTTCACCCAGTTCCTCTTTTGAACGCTGGTTGCAGACATGGCCATCCTAACGTGAATCGGGGGCATGCCAGTTGAGCACCCTTTTATTATCATCGGGCAAATTGCGTCCGCCCTATACTTTGCATTATTCTTGATTCTTATGCCTCTAGCAGGCTGGTTAGAAAATAAAGCAATGGAATGAGCTTGCCTTAGTAGCTTAGCTTAAAGCATCGGTCTTGTAATCCGAAGATCGGAGGTTAAAGTCCTCCCTAATGCCAGAAAAGAGAGATTTTAACTCCCACCCCTGGCTCCCAAAGCCAGAATTCTAAATTAAACTATTTTCTGACCTGTATGGTATCGTATATACTATGCATTATATTACATTAATGCATATGTACATTAATGTATTATAACCATTAAATTATCTTAACCATAAAGCAAGTACTAAAAATGTAGGTATACATAAAGCATAGATTTATTAACACCAGCTCAATTCACTTAAACCGGGCCAGTGCCTGGCCTACCTAACTGTCGTCCTCCTAATTTTACTCTGAACGGCCACAACATACATTTCCTGAGTAATTATTAATGTAGTAAGAAACCACCAACCAGTTTATATAATTGCATATCATGCATGATAGAACCAGGGACACCACTGAAAATAAGGTATATTATTAATTATTCCTTGCATCTGGCTATCACTTTCACGAACATGGCATGTGTAACCCACCCTAGAGATCTATACTTGCATCCGGTTACTTGAGTAGTTCATACATTCAATAACCCCACATGCTTCGCGTTCTTTTATATGCATAGGTTCTTTTTTAAGTTTACTTTTCAACCACATTTCAGAGTGCACCCTAAAATGTTAAATTAAGGTAGAACATTTTCACTTGATTGCCAGTATAATTATGAATGATATTATACATAACTTAAGAATTACATAATATTATATCAAGTGCATACATACCCTTATCTAACACAGACTTATACTATATGCCCCCTTTTGGTTTTCGCGCGTTAAACCCCCCTACCCCCTACGCTCAGCAAATCCTGTTATTCTTGTCAAACCCCTAAACCAAGTAAAGCTCGACCAAGCGCATCAGAGTTAACAAATTTTGGTAAGATTAGCTCATGTCATCACGTGTTATATATAACATATGAATAAATAACATCACATTTTTACACCCAAAAGTGGCCTAAAAATCTCGATTAAGAGTATATAGTTAAATCTCAATGCTAATATTTCTAATGGAAAAAA